TGATTATAGAACATAGTATAGTATTCTATGATAACAATAATAAATGAATAGAGTAAAAAAAAAGGGGGGGGAAATAGTAGAGTAGAAAAAAGTTATACAAAGCTATATATGAATCACCCCCACCCTCTTCTCTCTCTCTTTTTTTTTATTTCATTAATTGACTTGCGTTTGATTAAAATGAAATTCTGTAAAAACCCCCGCCTTCTTAAAAATATCATAAACAGTTTCTGTAGGTTGAGCGCCCCTTTCAAGAAAATATAGAATATCGGGAATATTTAAATAGGTTTTATTTTTTATCGGATCATAAAAACCCACTTTGCGAAGATCTCTTCCTTCTCTTCGAGATCGCACATCAATTGCAACGATTCGATAAAGGGCTCATTGGGATAGATGTAGATGAACTATAACCCCCCCTAGAAACGTATACGAAGTTTTCTCCTCGTACGGCTCGAGAAATTGGAAGTTCTATCTATGTATAGAATTAGAATGTTAAATAGATCCATAGCATCATAAAATCAATTAGACTATGAATTATTTAATCCTTTTTTATTCCTCTTTATCAAAAAAAAGAATTTTTATTCTCATAACTCAAGTTGGATAACTCTGAAATAGTTCAAAAGGAAAGCCTTAGGCATTTCATTTTTTGAGTGGTCTCTAACCCCTTTTTTGTTTGTCTCGTTTAGAATATATTTTGATTCTTTATCTAGTGTCGAGACAATTGAAAAACGGTATTTCCTTGTTCCAAAATACTTTATCTTTGCCTGGAATCATTGGGTTTAGACATTACTTCGGTGAATTTTAATCATTTCAAAATGACAGCAACATGCCCCTTTTTATGATTTCTTTTTCTCAAAAAATCATACGAACGGTTGATTCCCGCATGATACACTTTTGATTAAAAGAGTTTCACTAATTCCAACAAATTTTCCCCTTTTTATTTGAAACTTGCTCGAATTGGATTCTTTCAATTTCTACTAGATCGAAAATTGAGTTACGAAGTTGTTCCAACTTATTAATTAGCACTAACCCTAGATCCTTGCCCCTGAGAAATTAATCAATACTTTCTACTCGAGCTACATCATATACTTGTGACATTAAATCCCAACAAAGGGGTTCTAATGGAACAGAACAAAAGATGTCGAGCCAAGAGCACCTTCATTTCTATAGAATAGAAAATGGTGGGTGTAAAAATCCACAACTGATCATGTCTGTCAAGTCGCACGTTGCTTTTTACCACATCGTTTCAAACGAAGTTTTACCATAACATTTCTCTAGTTTGGAACTGATATGTAATTGATTCAATTTTGGAATCATGAATAGTCATTTGTTCGATCGTTTCATAGGAATCTATATATTTTATTCTTTTATATGAATATATGAATTGGTCCTTTCTAAAGTAAACAAATCTTATCAAGAATTCAATTTCAATGCATTTTTGATTTTATTGAATAGTGCAATATTTTTATTTTCTTTATTAATTTATACATAATTTCTAAATATTAGAAAAAAAAGTTCTTTTTAGTAAATCCACATTCCATCTTCAAGTAATCTAATAAGATATATTCAACAATCTCAAACTTCTTCGAGTATTAAATAGTCAGAAGAAATGATTCAAATAGTTATTTAATTGAAAAACCCCTACCTCATACCAATATCACTATTTGAATCAAGTTTTACTAAAGATCACCTTTGATCATCATAAATAAATCTATGATTAAAAAGATTCAAAAAAATAGAGATTGAAAAATCGAATTTCTTTTTTTTTTTTCTAGAATGGGAGTGGATAAAAAGGGTTGATGGAAAGGAAGATTTAGGCTCTTTTTCTTTCATTTCAGACTGAAAACGAAAATCAAAAATCGAAAGAAAAAAAGGAATTGACTCTATCTATCAGATAGACTAAATTCTTTGATTAGAGGTTCAATAATTTTTATTTAAAGCAGGGGGAATAGAATAGTGTGTAGGAATCCCCCGGTCTCTATTATTACATCAATTTCGAATTATTTATTCGAGCAAAATCAAATACGAAATGAAATACTTAAAAACGAGGTTCAAAGAAAATACATGTGTTCCATATGTAACTTGATGATTTGTTAATCAGATTTCTACAAACACAGCTATTTAAATTGATATTTTACATTGTTAATTAACTCTTATTATCATATGAACATAGTTCAAAATAACTAACTAGAATATTTTAGTTTTTTTACTTTATTTGAAATTTTTGTGTTGTCATCTATGTTCCTACCTTACCTAGATCATAACTCGATCTAGCTCCATCTGTATATATTTGAACTTAATTTGCGAAAAAGATATGATTCAGAGAAAAATAGAATGATTCAAAATCAGAAACAAGAATTACATTCTATCCATTCAATATTCCACTTTGAATGAGAAATTAGTTCAAAAAGACAATCTCTGATTTCATTATTCTAATAATGTCTATTTATATAGAAATAATAGGTATTTCCTGGGACGGAAGGATTCGAACCTCCGAATACCGGGACCAAAACCCGTTGCCTTACCACTTGGCCACGCCCCACTTAGATTTATATTCGATACTACTAAAGACTAATATTGGTATTGGTTATTCGTCAATTCCAGTCCAAATATCTATGTACTCTATTGTTCCTGGGATTTTAACACGTGTAGATATAGAATTATCTATAGATAAAAACTGAATTTATTGATCATTATATATAATTCAATTAAGATATTGTATGAAAGGATGATTTCTTCAATTCGCAAAAGAAAATAAAAAAAAAAATTCATTAGGCGAGTTCAAGTTAAAAAAAAAAGATTTTTTCATCTACCTTACTTTCATCATTTTTACCGTATATCAATTATTAATAATAATATATTATTATATTAACTCAATCAAAATACAATTATCTCCAAGTCCAATAAAAAAAAAAATCTTTGTTATGCTTAATATCTTTAGTTTGATCTGTATCTGTCTTAATTCCGCCCTTTATTCGAGTAGTTTTTTCTTAGCCAAATTGCCTGAGGCCTACGCTTTTTTGAACCCAATCGTAGATTTTATGCCAGTAATACCCCTTCTCTTTTTTCTCTTAGCCTTTGTTTGGCAAGCTGCTGTAAGTTTTCGATGAAAGTTTGAATACTGTCCTATACGTGATTTATTCGCGAAAAAAAAAATTCTAACCTAACAATAGATAAGATCAGATAAGTCTTAGACTATAGTATGAACTCTCGATTTAACTAATTCTTAGATAGCTTAGATAAATAGATAGCTTAGATAAATCTGAATCACCCCATTTCCTCATTCTGATTACTTTTCATTTCTTGAATAATCCTATTACAGGCCCGCCGGGGGTAGTAAAAACATTTTTTGGAATGAAAAAGGTGACTCTTATTCCAAATTCAAAATAAATGAATTTCTTAAATTTTTTTTTTGATTTCATTTCTATAAACCCTTTCATTTATTGGTGTCAAAATAGGATATGTGGTATAAAAATGGAGAATCTATTCTCTTTTTTTTTTTTCAAAAAAAAATGATCTTGGAGATTGTGTAATGCTTACTCTCAAACTCTTTGTTTACACAGTAGTGATATTCTTTGTTTCTCTCTTCATCTTCGGATTCCTATCTAATGATACAGGACGTAATCCTGGACGTGAAGAATAAAAAAAGAGGCCTTTCCTTTTACTTGCTTCATTTTTCAATGTTCTTAGGATTTTATCTATTACACATTTTTAATTAAATAAAAAATTCAAAAGGGGTTCGAAGAATTGGAATTTGAAAGATAAATAAAATACCGAGTCATCGACGGAAACGGAAAGAGAGGGATTCGAACCCTCGGTACGAAAAGCTCGTACAACGGATTAGCAATCCGACGCTTTAGTCCACTCAGCCATCTCTCCGCATTGAAAAAGGATAATTACTATGTTATATAGTTCCATTACACAAAATGGAAGACTTGAAAAAATCCCTTTTTTATCTATTTTAGATATATTATTTTAATATTTAGATGGTATTTTACCATATTGAATTGATATATACAACTTTAATATATACAACTTTGATAAGCAATCCTATTTAGATAAAGAAAAGGCTCAAAAGAGATATTTCGAATAAAAAAAAAGAATACTTCTTTTACGAACGAGTTTTTTTTTCTTTTTTTTTTCACGGCCTGGCCTGGTCAGTACCTAGCCGGGCCTTTTTTTGTTTTTGTCCCAACTCGTAGATAAACTAAAATGATTTTTTTTTTGACATATAAAGTGCTTGGCTTGTTATTGAAACAACAATCAGAAGGACGGACTATTTCCATATATATGATATAGAATAAAATGATATAGAATCAAAGTTTTATTTCTTATCATATTACTTTATTACTTTCTTCTTTTTTAAGTAAAAAAAAAAAAAGAAAAAAGAGAATTATCGATTGTTGTACAATGCATTTTTATGTCATGACATCTATAGTTTTATAGAGCACTATTTGTTCTGTCCAAAATCCTTGAAAGAGCTTGTTATTTAGTTAGTTTAATTACTAGTATTCTTTTCTTATCTTGATTACGTCGGATTGTCTTGTTCGACAAAAAGTGCATTTCTATACAATAATCGCATTGTAGCGGGTATAGTTTAGTGGTAAAAGTGTGATTCGTTTTATTAATCCCTTGTATAGTTAAGGGGTCCCTCGGTTTGATTCCTATTCCGAGCAGAAACTTTATTTCTTAAAAGGATTTAATCCTTTACCTCGCAATGAAAGATTCGAGGAAAAATATACATTCTCGTGATTTGTATCCAAGGGTCAAGTAAAAATTGAAAAATTGGATTATTAAATAAATTGCGAAACATAATTTTCATTTTAATTGGATCAATACTTCCAATTAAATAAGTATGAATAAAAAATCCATGGATAAAGATAGAAAAGTTTATTTCTAATCGTAACTAAATCTTCAATTTTTGGTTTATATAGGAAAGATTGAAGCAAAATAGCTAGTAAAGGATGTCTTTAGTTTACTAGAGACATCGACGTATTTTTTTA